AATAAGAAATTTAATAATATTTTTTATTATTTTATTATTATTATTTATATTAGTTATATTAGAATTTATATTTATATTAGTTATATTAGAATCAATTTGAAATTTTATAATTTTATAATTAGAATATAGAAATCTAAATAATATAGAAATAGAAATATATAAATATAGAATCCATTTTAATATTTTTATTTATTTATTATAATTATTATAATATTTTTATTTATTTATTATTAATATTAATTATAATATTAATTATTTAATTAATATTAATAATTAATTCAATAATTAATTCAAAATGAAAATGAAATCGATTTTTATAATATTCTATAAAAAATGGAGGAGAGGGTCAAGATAGAAATTGTGTATAACTTATGTATATAAGTTAAGTTATTACGCTAAAAATGACTCTAAAAGTCTAAGTGTCTCTTGTTAAATTCAAAGCATTCAAAATCTTTTTCTTGACATAGAAAAAATTTAAATATATATGCAAATAATTTGCGTCCAATAGGATTTGAACCTATACCAAAGGTTTAGAAGACCTCTGTCCTATCCATTAGACAATGGACGCTTTTCTTTTCATTCCATTTTCTTTTCATTACAATTGTTTTTTTATTGTTCTATTCGGAAAAAGGAATATGTGATCCGGGGATTTTGTATTCAATTTAATGATGAATTGCATTTCCATTTTTTTTACATTATTTTACATTAAATTAATATAATTAGATTAAATAATTACAATGAATTAAAAAATTCTATTCTTTTTTCGAATTCTAGTCGATTTTTTTTAGTTAAAAACTAAATAACTAAATTAATTAGTTTTAGTTATATATTAATATATATTAATTTAATGAATGAATTCTATATTAATTCTATAATATCTATATGAATTCTATAATATTAATTCTATTCTATATTCTTCTATTCTATAATACAAATACACAAATTTAGATTCGAATAGAAAATAGAGATAGAATAGAAGCGGGTAGCGGGAATCGAACCCGCATCGTTAGCTTGGAAGGCTAGGGGTTATAGTCGACGTTGATTCATCATTTTTAACGTCTCTAATTCAAAACCGAACGTGAAACTTTGGTTTCATTCGGCTCCTTTATGGAAGAGATTAACAAATGGAAGACGTAAAACAAATGCCATCCATAACATCTATGTCAGCCCTTCTGTCTGAATCTGTCTGAATGCATTCAAAACATCCCGCTTTTTAGATGATCCCTCTAGAATCTAGAAGAGGCGGATTCTAACAATCTTTTGTTTTTTTTCTAGTTACTTCGTTCTCTATTTCTATTTAAGAGAATCCTTAGGAAAAGCATTTTTTTTCATCGAGCTAAAAAAAATATGTCGATATCTCTAGTAAACTAAAGTAATCGTTTAATAGCTATTTTGCTTCAATCTCTCCTATACAAATAAAAAAAATGGAAGATTTAGTTACGATAAAAAAAAGGCTTTCTATATCTTTCTCCATGGATCCTTTACTCATACTCAAAAAATTGGGAGTATTGATCCAATTCAAAAAACTTATGTTTTTGTAATTTCATAATTCAATTTGTCAATTTTGAATTGATTCTTTTTGAATACAAATTACGATAATGTATATTATTCCTCGAGTTGTTCGTTGAGAGGTAAAGGATTAAACCCTTTTAAGATAAGAAATAAAGTTTTTGATCGGAATATGAATCAAACGAGAGATCCTTTAACTAGTAAGGGATCCATAGAACGAATCGCACTTTTACCACTAAACTATACCCGCTTCAATGCGATTATTGTATATAAATGCAACTTTTGTCCAACAAGGGACTCAGAAATAGGATCATAAAAGAATCAGAAAATTTATAGTGTTGATGTCTTTCATAAGGGAATCTAATGAAATTAAGAAAAGAGGACCCATTTTATTTTTGGATTTTGTTTTCCTAAAGGTGTTTTTGTTTTGACAGAACATCTCGACAAAACTACTTATACTTAAGCTACTTAAGCCATAACATAAAAATGCATTGTGCAAGAATCCTTAGTTCCATGTTCCATTCTTTTTTTTTTTTTTTTAGATACTTTACCGGAAAAAAAGAAAGAGTAATAAGAAATGACATTCTTATGTTTGATCTTGTTTCAATAACAAGTATTTTTTTTCAGATCAAATAAATCATTTTTATTCAGAATTCATGGGAACAAAAAAGGCCCGGCTAGGTACTAACCTGGCCGGGCTGAAAAACAATTTCTTTTATTCTTTATTCTATAAAATTCTATAAATTCTAATACTAAATTCTAATACTAATAATAAGATTACTAAAAATATTCTTCTATAAACTATAAATACAATATTATTAAATAGAATATTATTTAGAATATTATTTAATATTATTCTATTATTTAATATTATTCTATAAAGATTATTATAATAATTTGATTTTAATAATCTTTTTAATTTTTTAATTAAATATTAAATTTATATTTTAATATTTTAAATTAATTTTATTAATTTGAATTTCTAGAATTTCAAAATCTCAAATTTCTATTAGAATTCTATTTATTTTTTTTTTATTCTTTATTAGTTAGATTATTTATTAGTATTAGAATTCGATTTGTATTAGAATTATTTATTCTATTAAGTTATTCTATTAACTATTAAATTAAAAATTAATAAGTAATAAGATTAATCTATTTAAATTTTAAATTAATAAAATTAATAAGTAAGAAAATTAATATAATAAAATTAATATATTAAAATAATATTAAATAATATTATTTATTTATTATATTATGATTATATAAATATTTATAATTATATAAATATTAATATATTTATTAATATATTAATATATTAATAAATATATTAATAAAGTAATATAGAGATAAGATAGAAATATGAATATGAAATTAAATAAAAAAAAAAGAAAGGGCCCTTTTCAATTTGGGAGAGATGGCTGAGTGGACTAAAGCGTCGGATTGCTAATCCGTTGTACGAATTTTTCGTACCGAGGGTTCGAATCCCTCTCTTTCCGTTTCCATCAATGATTTGGTATTTTATTTACCTTTTGAATTTCTAGAACAGAGTCTCTTTTTTTTTATTTTCTTTATTTGTTTGAATTTTAATAATATTTATTATTTATATTATTTTTTTATTTCTTTTTCATTTTAATATTGAAATATTGAATAGTTCAAATTGAATATAAATATTTATTTCTAATTTATTTAGATTTTATTTTTATTTATTTATTATATTTAATAGATTTAATAGTTAAAATTAAAAGATGTAAAATAGATAATAAGAATATTTAAAAAGCAAGCACAAGCAAGGAAAACACAGAAAACAAAAGAATCAAAAATATGATTTTTTATTCTTCACGTCCCGGATTACGTCCTGGATCGTTAGATAGGAATCCGAAGATGAAAAGAGAAACAAAGAATATCACTACCGTGTAAACAAAAAGTTTTAGAGTAAGCATTACACAATCTCCAAGATCATTAAAAAAAAAAAAAGAAAGAGAATAGATTCTCCTATACTACACATGAGGATTCACACTGTAAAACTTATCTGATCTTAGAAATCAAAATTGTTAAAATGTTCGAACCTTTTTTCGAATAAATTATGAATTTTTCTAGGACAGTATTCAAATTAAAGATCTCATCGAAAACTTACAGCAGCTTGCCAAACAAAAGCTAAGAGAAAAAAGAGTACAGGTATTACTGGCATAATATCTACAATTGGATTCAAAAAAGCATAGGCTTCAGGTAATTTCGCGAAGAAAAAACTACTTGAATAAAGAGCAGAGTTAATACAAATACAGACCAAACTAAAGATATTAAGCATAACAAACATTTTGTTCTTTAAGATAATTGTATTTTTTCTTTTTGGGAATTAAATTAATAAAAATGAAAATTAAGTTAATATTATTAAGTTTATATTATTATTAATACATTATATTCTGAATTTTCTAATAAATGAATTTTCCATTTCATTTCATTTTTTTTTTATTTCATTTATGATTTATACTATTTATTAATATATCAATTTATTAATATATCAATTATTAATTTAATATATCAATTATTAATTTCTTAATTAATATTAATAATAATGAAATCTCTTAATTAATTATTAATTAATAATATTAATAAGAAATAAAAAAAGAAATCACAAAAATGGAAAATAAAAATGATAATAAAAATCGAATACGAATAATAGAATAAAAAATGGAATATTAGAATAAAATCAATCAAATAAGAAAAAGTGGACCCCCAAAATCCTTCTTTGATTTGAACTTATCAAATTCAAAATCTTTCCATTCTGAAATAAAAAGAAATAAAAAATAGCAGAAATCAGACTTTCATGCAATATCTTAATTGAATTATATGTAATGATCAATGATTTCAGTTTCATTCTATATCTAGACATATAAAAATTCTAGGAACAATTCATTTCTATAGATATTTAGATATTTGGACTGGAATTGACGAACAACCAATATCAATAATAGTGTTTATTTAGTAGTGTCGAATAGAAATGGGGCGTGGCCAAGCGGTAAGGCAACGGGTTTTGGTCCCGCTATTCGGAGGTTCGAATCCTTCCGTCCCAGAGCATACCCATTCATGATATATATCATATCTGAATACAAATTATATATCATAATAAAATATATCATATCTGAATACAAATTTTATATCATAATAAAGATTAAGATTGCCCTTTTTTGAGAAACCTTTTTGTTTAAGAGTATATAATATTGGGTAGAATGTGATTCTTCTTTTTTTTTTTAATGATTCGTCTCTAAATCGAGTCACTTTGAAAATGTGGATTCAAAAAGAACTTATTTTCTTTTTTTTATTCGTGTTATTGTATCTTCAAAATGTATATTATTATTTTAAGAAAATTGAATAAAAACTAATAAATTTAATAAAATATATTAAATAAGATTTTTTCTATTATCTATTATTTATATATTTTTCTATTATCTATTATTTATATATTTAATATTGAATATTAATTAATTAATAATATATTTCTTTATATTTCTTTTTTTTTTATTATTTTTTTTTTTTTATTAATTATTAATCTATTTATAAAATCTATTTATCAATTTTGAAATTTAAATTGGATAATAAATAAAAATCTTCTAGTAAAAATTTGAATTCTAATTCTATTTTTGAATAAGAATATTTTGAATCCTTATTTTTATAAAAAATAAATCGAAATAGAATAGAAATTCTATTCCTACAATATCGAGTTAATTTTAATTTTTTTTGATACTTCTTTACTTTTACTTTATAAATTTGCCATTCATATAGAAGGAAAAAATATGGATTATTATGGATCGATTGAATCAATGACTATTCATGATTTCAGAATTGAATCAATTACATGCCGGCTCCAAACTAGAGGAATGTTATGGTAAAACTTCGTTTGAAACGATGTGGTAAAAAGCAACGTGCGACTTGAAAGACATGATTACATTAGCCGTGGATTCTTACATCCACCATTTTTCTATTATATAGAAATGAAGGTGCTCTTTCTCGACATCGTTTGTTCTATTCCACTCTAATTTCTTTTTTGGGGGAGGAGAAAGGGTTTGATGATGGAAATAGTACATGATGGAGCTCGAGTTGATTCGTTTCTGGGGGGCAAGTTTCTAGGGTTAGTGAAAATTAATAAGTTAGAACAACTTCGTAAGTATATTTTCGCTATAGAAATCGAAAGGATCCAATTCGAGCAAGTTTCAAAAAAAGTCAAATTTGTTGGAATTGGTAAAACTATTTCGATCAAAAGTGGATCTGGGGGAATCAACCATCTATTTGTACGATTCTTTGATGGAAAGAAATAAAAAAATTGGTATGTTGCTGCCATTTTTGAAATGATTAAAGATCCTCGAAATAATGTCTAAACCCAATGATTCAAGGAAAAGCTAACGGATCGTGGAACAAGTAAATACCGTTTTCAATTGTCTCAACAACTATATTACACTGACTGAAGACGAAAAATCGATTCTAAAGGAGAGAGACAGACAAGAAAGGGGGTAGAGACCGCTCAATAAATGAAATCAAATACCTAACTAAAGGTTTTGTTTTCCTTTGAGTTATTTGAGAGTTATCCAACTTGAGTTATGAGGTTGCGAATACGAGTGATCTTTTTTTTCGGGCAAGAATAAGAAAAAAGTATTTAATTTAAATCATAGTCTAATTGATTTGATGATTTTTTGAATCCATTTGACAATACATAGACATAATTTCGAATTTTCTCGAGCCGTACGAGGAGAAAACTTCTTATACGTTTCTAGGGGGGGTGTATTGTTTATGTATATCTATCCCAATGAGCCGTTTATCGAATCGTTGCAATTGATGTTCGATCCCGAAGAGAGGGGAGAGATCTTCGGAGAGTGGGTTTTTTTGATCCGATAAAGAATCAAACCTATTTAAATATTCCTGTTATTCTATATTTCCTTGAAAAAGGCGCTCAACCTACAGGAACTGTTCAGGATATTTCAAAAAAGGCGGGTGTTTTTATGGAACTTAATCCTAATCAACAAACGAAATTCAATTTCAAAATAAATAAATAAAAAAAAAAGAGGGTGTGGATGACTTTTATATAGATTTATATAATCCTTTTCTCTCTTATCCCCCCCTCCCCCCGCTCTCTTGTCATACCAAATTTTGGATTTCTTATTGCTGCCATAGAATGCTGTTTTTTAAAACTAAAAAAATCCATTTTTATTGATAATATAAAAATGGGCAAATGAAAAAAAATAAATTCAATATTAAATTAAGTAATAAATGAGGTAATTGGGTCTATAAATACATTATCCTCAATGAGCTGATTTTTGTTAGAATTCTCTAAAGAGATTTAAAAAGCTGAGGAAATTTAAAAAGAAAGGGGGGTTAGGTTAAGCTTTCTTATTCTATTTATATTTTATATTATATTGATTGAATTATTCTATTTTTGAATTATTATTGATTGAATAAACCCGATCTCTACCTTTTTCTTTCCTTTTTGCATACGCCTTTTTTGTATCTATGTCGATTATTTATGTAGTGTTAATACAACATAATTGCTTGGTTTTTTTTTTATTTACTTTACTTTAATTTCAATTTTAAATTGAATTAATTAATACTTTTAATATTAATTATATTAATTAGAAATATTAATTAGAATTAATTATATATATATTTTTCTTTTTTTTTTTCTTAGTATTTATTATATTAATTTTATTAATTTGAATTCAATTCAATTGGATTTCAATTGGTATTTATTCAATTTAATATTGAAGTTTTTAATTTGTTTATTTTTGTATTCTTTTTTCAACATTAATATTGACAACAGCGTATCAAACAAATATAATCCGATCGTGAATAAATGGATCCATTTATTTCCATTTATTCCCATTCCATAGGATCCTTTTTTACTTCATCAAATAGATGGGTTCGTTGGATTTTCTGTGATAGAAAGAAGAAAATCAGTTCTTTTTTTTTTTAATTAAAGAAATCTTTTTCTTTATTTCTTTATAATCTCTTTATAATACTTTACTTTTACTTTATTATAATACTTTATAATAATAATACTTTACTTTTACTTTATTATAATACTTTATAATAATAATACTTTATAATAATATAAGAAATTTATAATAATAATAAAATATAAAAAATAGAAATAAAATATAAAAAATAGAAAAATAGAATAATATAATAAAAAAGAATATAAAAAAAATATTAGAATCTAAATTCTAAATTATAAATTAGAATAGAAATAAATAAAATGAAAATAATGTATAACATAGGAAGAGGCGGTCTATAAATTATTATTTTCTTTTTTTATCTGTTATCTGAGTGTTATCTGAGAAAATATCTTGTATTTTAATCTGATCTGAACATTTTTATGTTCAGAATCGATTCGACTTCGACATTTAAAATCCTTTTTCTGGATTTTTGATTTTAATGGAAGATTCTTTTTATTATCCAATTCAATCTTTTTATTTATTTTGATTACGGTTGTATCTACACATCTTATTAGTTTATTGTTGTAGTTTCTTTTTTTAGGGTTGCTAACTCAATGGTAGAGTACTCGGCTTTTAAGTGCGACTCAAATTTTTACACATTTCTATGAAGCAATGGATTCGTCCATACCATCGGTAGAGTTTGTAAGACCACGACTGATCCAGAAAGGAATGAATGGAAAAAGCAGCATGTCGTATCAATGGAGAATTCTAAGAATATTTCATTGTTATTGGATCGGGCCCAAATCCGTGTTTGAATTCTTGGCTCGCAACAAAATAAATTCACAATTGGGTTGAATTAATAAATGGATAGAGTTTTGTGGCTCCAATTATAGGGAAACAAAAAGGAACGAGCTTTCGTTTTGAATTTGAATGATTACCCCATCTAATTATACGTTAAAAATAAAAATATTAGTACTTGATGTGGGAAAAGCTTTTCCCATGAATGGATTATTTATTTTTGTTATGAATCCTAACTATTAGCTATTCTCCATTATATTATGGGGTGGCGATAAATGTGTAGAAGAAAGAGTATATTGATAAAGATCCTTTTTTTCCAAAATCAAAAGAGCGATTGGGTTGAGAAAATAAAGGATTTCTAACTATCTTGTTATCCTAGAACGAACATAAAACAATTAGATGGAAAAAGCGAGTAGAGAGAGTCCGTTGATGAGTCTTACTTGTTTTCTAGGTATCTATTTCTTTTTTATTAGAATAGAATACCCTGTTTTGACTGTATCGCACTATGTATTATTTGATAACCCAATAAATCTTCGATCCTTGTCCCAAATCGAATTTCAAAAATGGAGGAATTTCAAGTATATTTAGAACTAGATAGATCTCGTCAACATGACTTCCTATACCCACTTATTTTTCGGGAGTATATTTATGCACTTGCTTACGATCATGGTTTAAATAGTTCCATTTTGGTGCAAAACCTAGGTTATGACAATAAATCTAGTTTACTAATTGTAAAACGTTTAATTACTCGAATGTATCAACAGAATCATTTGATTATTTCTGCTAATGATTCTAACAAAAATCAATTTTGGGGGTACAACAAGAATTTGTATTCTCAAATAATATCAGAGGGGCTTGCTGTCAGTGTGGAAATTCCATTTTCCCTACAATTAATCTCTTCCTTAGAAAAGGCGGAAATCATAAAATCCTATAATTTACGATCAATTCATTCAATATTTCCTTTTTTTGAGGAAAAATTTCCATATTTAAATTATGTGTCAGATGTACAAATACCCTACCCTATGCATCTGGAAATCTTGATTCAAACCCTTCGATACTGGGTGAAAGATGCCTCCTCCTTTCATTTATTAAGGCTCTTTCTTTATGAGTATTGTAATTGGAATAGTCTTATTACTCCAAAAAAAAGGATTTCTACTTTTTCAAAAAGTAATCCAAGATTTTTCCTGTTCCTATATAATTTTTATGTATGTGAATACGAATCCATCTTTCTTTTTCTCCGTAACAAATCCTCTTATTTACGATTAACATCTTCTGGAGTCCTTTTTGAGCGAATCTATTTCTATGCAAAAATAGAACATTTTGTAGAAGTCTTTGATAAGGATTTTCCGTCCACCCTATGGTTCTTCAAGGACCCTTTCATTCATTATGTTAGATATCAAGGAAAATCCATTCTGGCTTCAAAGAATACGCCCTTTTTGATGAAAAAATGGAAATACTATCTTATCCATTTATGGCAATGTCATTTTTTTGTTTGGTCTCAACCAGGAAAGATCCATATAAACCAATTATGCGAGCATTCATTTTACTTTTTGGGCTATTTTTCAAATGTGCGGCTAAATCCTTCAGTGGTACGGAGTCAAATGTTGGAAAAGTCATTTATAATGGAAAATCTTATGAAAAAGCTTGATACAATAATTCCAATTATTCCTCTAATTAGATCATTGGCTAAAGCAAAATTTTGTAATGTATTAGGACATCCCATTAGTAAGCCGGTCTGGGCCGATTCATCCGATTTTGATATTATTGACCGA